CTTGACAAGAAATTATCTAGATGTTAATATGTCTATGACGTTAATATGTCTATGACAAGGGCTATAGCTCAGTTAGGTAGAGCACCTCGTTTACACGCGCGCCAATGCTTTTTCAGAGGAGTCCATCATGCAATCAACAGAATTGATCTTATTGAGAAATCGATGTCTTACTCCATGGATTCGAGGGAACAAGAGAACAATAGCCTGACAAATATTTTGTTCGGTCCGATTCAGGTGCCAATTCAGGTACCAAATAGAACCCATCATTGGTTTGATCATTGATAAGGTGAATACCCAGGCCCTTCAATGCTAGGCATAATGAGGATAAGGACCTCAAAATAACCTCTTTTCGTCCTATGAACTTTAAGGTGTATGAAGTATCATATTTGACTCTTGGGGCGGATTGATAGAGACTCCATTTAACTTAGGTTGATCTAGGCCGGAGGCAGACCTACGTCAGGGTAACCCTTCTTTGAAACACTTTGGTATTGCTCCCGGATCAGAATTCAAATAATGAATCCGAGCACATGGAGCCATCTCGTTATCTTCCTGTCAAGAAAAAATATGGTAGACTAGCCGATCTTTTTATCAGTTAATGAAAGAGCCCAATGCAAAAAAAAAACGCATGTTGGGTCTTTGAAACAGTTCGAATCATTTCGATAATAATAAGTTTGATCTGTTTTACCGAGAAGGTCTACGGTTCGAGTCCGTATAGCCCTATACATTTTTGTATTCATTTCCTAATTAGTGCGTGTGACCGGCCGGTTGATTGTTCCATAGAAATGGAATCATTCCCACAGGATCACGGAGATCCCTCGGGGCTTGAAAACAATAATTTATTCCAATGGATCCAATCGGATCGGTATTTTCAAATCTCGGATAAACAAACCCATTCTTCTTCATTAATCTTCGTCTGTGAATGACATACGGCCTTTTTCCTCTTTTATTTGTCCATGATCCAAGATTTAGTGATACACCTTTGCTTTGGTATACCCAAGTCAATTTATGAAGTCAAAATCATAACATGAGCCTGGCTCAAGAAAAACTCCAACCTGACCCAACCAAATCAAATCCAAATTCAATCTAATAGTAAGTCACATTATCTAGAACCTATTCTTGTTCTTGTATTTGTAGAAAAGCCAGAGTTTCAAAAACGAAGCTCTTTGGTAAGTTTCATTGTACAATAGGCTTTTCTTTGTATAACCGGCTTAGCAAAGCAAGTCGTCATTTTTCTGTACAATACTTAAACTTATAACTTATTTTTTTTTATTCCAATTTACCCAATCCAATTTGTTCATCATTCCAATTCTACCAATGCAGACTTTATCTAAAAAGATTAGGGCCCATTTGAACTTGGATGAGTTAGGAATCCCCCGACGTATCGCCTTTTGGCAGAACAACAATCCCAATTCATTGTTTTAGAGACAATGAATTGGTCCTAAATGTATCAACGCACCCTCTTCTATTTCTATGTTCTATGAGTTGGTTTTGGGATGGGGAGATTTTGTCTATCGAATCGTTCGACAACGCATGATTCCATTCGAAGTATCTTCTGTAAATCATTTACGATTCAGCCGACTCTACCATTAAACGATGCCCCCTTTTGTAGGTTTGCTTCAAAAGAAACGTTTTTTGTTGTCACGAAACCTAACTCGTTGGTTGGTCCTGCTAGGTGTTATTATTACATTAAATAAATAAGTATTTCGAGTCATTCCAAATCACGATCTTTAGTCCTAGAAATGGGTCTGAAATGATTCTTTCAAGACTTCTAACTCGGGGGTAAAGCCGGGGCCGGGGTAGTACAGGTCCAAAGTTTCCTAATTTGGGTATAGGAACCCACGAGTTTTTATATGGAAGGGTTCTTCACAATTCAATGGATTGAATCAAATCAATTAAGTATAAATCTGGGACAGGGAGAGAGAATCGAATCGGTCGATGCATTCCGTTTTCGTATCCGTATCAAATCAATAGAAACAATAATCCTCTATCCGGATCTTAATGAAAAGAATACACCAACACAGCCACGTAGAATATACCATAAATCCCGAGATGGAAATTCCTAGAAATTCTATTACATCTGACTACTGACTATATTCTAAATCACTAAGAAAAAAAAAAAAAAGAGAGAGAGAGAAAAAATGGGCCAGACCTCCTCTTTGGCTCTATTATATTAATAGAATATTGAAATTCTTTATGTTTAATATTTAATCTTATTTGAATAATATTGTTTGAATATTATTTCACTTTCAATTCATATTATTTAAAATATTCTTTCAAAAAAATTCCTTAATTCCTTTTTTTGTTTGATAGAAAACCCGAGGCAAGGTAGGAGAGAGTTTGATTTGTATAATAGCATTATATGTCTACACCATATCTAAATAGAATCGAAGTAAGTGTAAGTGGGATTCCATTGGATGAATCTTGAGACGATACATGACCCACAACAAGTAAACAAACGAAACTATGTGGTTTGATCAAAATTGTTGTTTCGACTAATGCA